GTTTAGAAGACCTCTGTCCTATCCATTAGACAATGGACGCCGTTCATTCTTATTTTTTCGTATTTTGATTTTTCTTGAGTTGAAAACAAAAAAGTCGGATTATACGTGAAATCATTTTTGGAATTGTATATTCAATGATTCACTAACCGTAATGAAATCTCAAATCATAATAAAATATATTATCTATATTTTAGAATAGAATTCTAATAGAATATTTAGAAAAAAAGAAAAAGCGGGTAGCGGGAATCGAACCCGCATCGTTAGCTTGGAAGGCTAGGGGTTATAGTCGACGTCGATTCAGTGCTTTGAACGTCTCTAATTCAAAACCGAACATGAAACTTTGGTTTCATTCGGCTCCTTTATGGAAGGAGAGTAAATTCTTAGATCTAAGATGTGAACAAAATGAACAAAATTATACCCATAACACCTACGTCAGCTTTTTATTTGAATACAAAAAAATGAATTGCTTTCTAGATGATCCTTCTAGGAGAAGGTGATTTTGACAATCTTTCTAGTTACTTCGTTCTCTATTTCTATTTCATAGGATCCTAAGGAAAAGGATTTTTTTCCACCGAGCTAAAACAATACGCCGATGTCTCTAGTAAACCAAAGTCATCGCTGAATAGCTATTTTGCTCCAATTTCTTTTTTTAGAAAGAAAAAATGGAGGATTTAGTTACGATTAGAAATCGATCTTTTATCTTTAGCCATGGATCTTTTACTCATACTTATTCAATTGTAAGTCTTGGTCCAATTCAAAAATTATGTTTCGCAATTTCATAATCCAACTTTTCAATTTAATTTATAAGTGATTCATGGATACAAATCACGAGAATCCGTATTTTTTTCTCGAATTTCTTATTGAGAGGTAAAGGATTAAACCCTTTTAAGAAATAAAGTTTTTGATCGGAATATGAATAAAACCGAAAGACCCTTTAACTATTAGGGGTTAATAGAACGAATCGCACTTTTACCACTAAACTATACCCGCTACAATATGATTATTGTATACAAATGGACCTTTTGTCTAGCAAGATAATTGAGCATGATCAAGATAGGATTATCAAAGAATTGTCAAAATGTAGAGTGCTGGACTTTTTCACGAGTAGATTCAAATTTAATGAGATTTGGAAAAGAGGCTCCATTTCATTATTTATTTAAATATTTATTGAAATTTAATTCAAAATTGAAATTAAAGTTAAATAAATAAAGTTTTCTCTTTTGCTGAAGAAGTTAGATACGGATCAAAAAAACACTAAAATCATAACGGAAAAAATGTATTGTGGAAGAATTGATAGTTTCTTTTTTAGTTCGGGTAAAATAGAATAAGTATAACAAGAAAAGAATGTAAATAGTATTTCTTCTTTATTGTCGTTGCTTGAATATTTTATATTCAATTGAATATAATTATAATATATATAATAAAATAATAAAAAGTCCTTTTTGCTTTCAAATCAGATAAATCATTATTTATCTATAATTCTAATTTGTTGGAACAAAAAAAAAGAGCCCGGCTAGGTACTGACCAGGCCGGGCCGTGAGAATAAGAAGGGCCTTTCGAACAAAATCAACACAAAGAGGTCTTGGTTATTTTTTTTAGTTCGATTGTTGGCGCGGTCGAGTCCATCTTTTAGATATTAGATAAAGGAAATTCCTGATTCGTGGATCTCTCTATATAGAAATAATAGAATAGAGAAAGAAAAGAGATAAAAAAAAACTCTTTAGATTATGTGTAATGTAGTAATTCTCTTTTTCAATCGGGAGAGATGGCTGAGTGGACTAAAGCGTCGGATTGCTAATCCGTTGTACGAGTTATTCGTACCGAGGGTTCGAATCCCTCTCTTTCCGTTTCCGTTGATGACTTTATTTATTTATATAACTTTAATTTATTTATATTATTTTTGATTTCTTTTTTTTTTTCAAATTTTGAAAATCTTAGTGAAACGTGTGAATAGATAAAATCCTAAGAAAATTTGAAAATTAACCAAGGAAACCTTTTGTATTTTATTCTTCACGTCCAGGATTACGCCCCGGATCATTAGATAGGAATCCAAAGATAAAGAGAGAAACAAAAAATATCACTACGGTATAAACGAAGAGTTTCAGAGTAAGCATTACACAATCTCCAAGATGATTTTTTAGAAAAAAAAGAAAATAGATCTTCCATTTTTCTACCACATATCCTATTTTGATACCAAGAAATGAGGTTTTTTCTAGAAATGTATTGTCACAAATGCATTTGTTTTTCATTAAAAAATTGCGTTTATATCCAAATTTAGATATTGTGAGAGACCCTAATAGGGTTAGGGTCTTTGACTGGATGGCTGGAAGGCTCAAAAACGAGGAAATGGGGGTAAGCCTGATTTATGTCGACTATCCACGAATTTCAATGTATGAATCAGGGATTTATACTATAAAACTTATCTGATTTTATTTTATCAATTGTTAGAATTTTTTCTCGAGGAAATCATGCATTTTCTAGGATATTATTATTTAGGATCTTATCGAAAACTTACAGCAGCCTGCCAAACAAAAGCTAAGAGAAAAAAAAACAGAGGTATGACTGGCATAACATCTACGATTGGATTCAAAAAAGCATAGGCTTCAGGCAATTTGCCGAAGAAAAAACTACTCGAATAAAGGGGCGAATTAATACAAATACAGATCAAACTAACGATATTAAGCATAACAGACATTTTGTTCTTGGAGATAATTGCATTTTGGTTGCCTTTTTGATATAAGGAAAAAGAAAGTAAGGTAAGATAGACAAAAATCCTTCTTTTCTTTGAATCCATCCAACCAAAAATTCTCCAATTCTCAAAGGAGAATAGAAGAAATCATACTTTCATACAATATCTTAATTGAATTCTATGTAATGATCAATAAATTAAGTTGAATTCTGTATCTATATGTATCAAAATCCTAGTACCGGTCTATTCTATTATTCTATAGATATAGAAGATCTATATTCTATAGATAGATTCTATATCTAGATATATATTTAGATATTTATTTGGGCTGTAGTTGACAAACAACCAATAACAATATTATTGTTTCTTAGTGTCGATTAGCAATCGAAATGGGGCGTGGCCAAGTGGTAAGGCAACGGGTTTTGGTCCCGCTATTCGGAGGTTCGAATCCTTCCGTCCCAGCGCGGATCCACTTTTTATACTGCATTATTCCCATATAAACTATATCATAATATAAAAAAAAGTGGGGGGTGGATAGGCATAGGCTATATTAATTAGAAATTTAAGCATCTGTGTCTGCTTGAATTTCATTAACAAACGATCAAGTTCCATGTTCTATAGTATGGTATTTATACTATATCTATAACAAACAGTGACAATTGTTCAGTCTATCTGATAGATATGAGAAACCTTCCCTATTTTTTTTTGATTTTGATTTTCGTAATCTTATTAAAAAAATCAAAATTCAAATCTTAACTTACATTATTTTTTCTACATCTCATTCTCATGAAAAAAAATGGATTTCTTTCTTTTTTTCTTTGATCTATTTCAAATTTTTATTTGAAATTAGTGATGAGTCAATTCAAAAAGAAAGACTGATCTTCCTATAAAGATCAAAGGCGATGCTTTTTGTCCAATTTTCTTCAAATCCAATCAAATTAAATAATGATGTTTAATTTAAATTAAATAGTGAATTTCACTTAGAAAAATTTTTAATGATTTGGAATCTTTGAAAAAGTAGAAAATCATTTAATTTATCCTATTAAGTCACTTGAAAATGTAGATTCAAAAACTTATTCATTTTTATTTATATTAATATATATCTATAATTATTATTAATATAAATTAATTATTAATATAAATTAATATTATTTTAATTTAATTATTTTATTTATATATTTCTATATATAGATTTCTTTTTTCTTTCTATTATCTATATATTCTATTAGTAATTAGTATGTTAAATATGTTCAAAATGTTGTCTTACTAAGATTTTTTCAGAAAAATCTTGTTTCATATATTCATATATAGAAGAAAAGGTATAGATTACGATGTCTATGGACAGCTGAACCGATGACTATTCATGATTCCATGATTGAATCAATTCCATACCGGTATACCGGTTCCAAATTAGAGGAATGTTATGGTAAAACTTCGTTTGAAACGATGTGGTAGAAAGCAACGTGCGACTTGAAGGATATGACCCATTGTGGATTTTTACATCCATCATTTTAAATTTGTCTAGGAATGAGGTGCTCTTGGCTCGACATTGTTTGTTCTGTTACACTTGAACCCTTCATTTTTTGTCGGGTTGTAATGTAAATAGTCCATGATGGAGCTCGAACAGAAAGTATTAATTCATTTCTCAGGGGCAAGGATCTAGGGTTAATGCCAATCAACTGGAACAACTTCGTAAATATATGGAAAATTGAAAGGATCCAATTCGAGCAAGTTTCCAATTCAAAAGCAAAACTTGTTGAAATTGATCCAAAATTTTCGATTCAACGTGTATCATGCTAGAATCAACCATCCATAGGATTCTTTGATAGAAAGAAATCAAAAAGGGTATGTTGCTACCACTTTGAAAGGATTAAGAAGCACCGAAGTAATGTCTAAACCCAATGATTAAAAATAAGAATAAAGGGTTTAAAAACAAGGAAACACCCTTTGTAATTGTAAATTCTCTCGATAGTCTCAATAACTGGATCCGACTAAAGAATCCAAATAGAATTTGAAATAGTTTAACCGGGATAAACGAAAGGGAGTAAAGACTACTCAATAAATGAAATTGACTAAAGATTTTCCTTTGAGCTATTTAAGAGTTATCCGATTTGAGTTATGAGTACGAACTGTTTCTTTTTCATTTTTCAAGAAGAAAAAGACTGAAATCATAGTCTAATTGATATTCATTTTATAGGTCCATTTGTCATTTAATTTATTATTTATTAGAATTAGATACATAGGCAAAACTTCGAATTAAATCATTTTTTCTCGAGCCGTACGAGGAGAAAACTTCCTATACGGTTCCAGG